GGGGATGGAACAAAAAAATAAATTTCGCATATTTTCCCTTTTACTCTTTCTTTTTCTTTTTATCCGTCAGAAGAAAAAATGTACTCTTTATTTTGGTTATTATCTCTAAAAGAAAGAAAAAGGAAATAAAATAGGAAATGGAGATTAAAAATGAAAGTTGTTTTCTCGTATTCGTTCTCCATTGCATTGGCGGAACAAAAAGATCTGCTATATTGATGTAGAAATTTTTGGCACATGAAATGGAGCGATGATCTGATATCCATATCGAAATCCTATATAGATAGAAATAGGTCCTTTCTATATGTTATGGAAATCATAAAAAAAAGATATTAAAATCGATTTGTGATTCAAAAGAAATCTTTTTCGGGGGAAGAAAGAAATAGTGATTTATTCCTATGGAACATTTATGAACAAACAAGAGAAAAGGATTCAATCAGAAATATCGACAAATTTTTTGTTTTGCGTGGTACAGGGAAATAAAAAAGCCCACCCGCCGCTTTCGACAACTTTATCTGTATCAACTATTTTTTAATATCAGAATAGATGATATATTCATCATTCAATGGGTCAGGTCCACTTATTTTTTTATTTTCTTGATTCCGAATTTATCTGATATCTTTTAGCAGGAAGACTTTTGTTTAGTGGTTCACGGTCGGTTATCCAATAATAGGTCTATGTATCAGGGCTAAAAGAAAATAGGAATAGGATAATAATCAAACGAAAAGTGGGGAAAAGTAGAACCTGTAGTGGAAAAACAATCCTCTTAATTGAAATTTAATAGAATTATAATTAATGTGACTACTTAATCATCTTATCCTAATGAATCCCAATGAACTTATCTTAATCTTAATGAACAAACATTTTGTTTGAATGAACAAACGTTCTACTTGAATTCATTCGAATGAAAAATGCACCATGCGGTCTTATTTTTAAGAAATTTTTTTTTCTTTAGGAAAGATAAGTGGGAATAAAGATAAAAAATGTATTTTGTATTATCTACTAAAAGTCTAAAATTTTTGATCGCGGAATTTTTTTTTGAAAAGCCCTTTATCGGATTTGAACCGACGACTTACGTCTTACCATGGCGTTACTCTACCACTGAGTTAAAAGGGCCCATTATCGAAAATTTCGATAAAATCCATTGCATTGGTTGTTATGAGTCTACTGCATTAACTATGCGGATACTATATATATACATGTATGAATAGGGGATCATTCAGGAAAATAAGAAATCAAAAATCGAATTTATCCTGAAAGTCAAGTTATATAGTAAAAAAAGTAGTTCAATTCGGATTTTTTTAAGCCATGTTATGGTTATGAATTCTTTCATGGCCATCCTATCCTATTTATTTTATTACTCTATCCTAGCAAGAAAAAAGAGATTTACTTAATCTATATACATTTTATACATGTACTAATCTAACATAGATCCAAGAAAAATTTTTCTTGGATCCTTTTCCGGATTTCTACTTCATGGAAGCGTGAAAACAGAGAATTTTTTCCGTATTGAGTCAAGTCATTCATTATATTGACAATTCCAAAAAATTGAGCATACTATGATCGTAGTATGATGGCGATCGGGCAGGTATGCCCCTATCGTCTAGTGGTCAGGACATCTCTCTTTCAAGGAGGCAGCGGGGATTCGACTTCCCCTGGGGGTAAGGTTCTACGAAAGAAAGTTAATCATTAATTATCAATAAACCTCGAATTTTTATTCCGGGGTCGATGCCCGAGCGGTTAATGGGGACGGACTGTAAATTCGTTGACGATATGTCTACGCTGGTTCAAATCCAGCTCGGCCCACTAATTCGCCATTTCCCTAAAATGATGTAACCAAATAGATTTGTCCTCTAGAAGTCACCGATATCCAAAAGGGGACAAAATTTGTCTGTAACATTCCCCTTTTTTGATTTCTACCGTGTTTTGATCTGGTTATGGGCACCACAGGATTTCTAGGAATCCTTTCATTCTCACTCTAATTTCTATCCATGTGCAGTCTTTCAAATAGCCGTCTTTGTCTTTGTTATAAGAAAAACTATTTGAAAAAAAAAATAGATATCCTGTAAACCTAACCCTGAAATTCTGGGATTGTAGTTCAATCGGTCAGAGCGCCGCCCTGTCAAGGCGGAAGCTGCGGGTTCGAGCCCCGTCAGTCCCGACATCAAATCTGGCGCGGTGAATCCATTCGTTTTTCTTCTCTATTTTCTGTGAAGAGAGGGGGCGCAAGGCGGGATTCTGTTGTCTGAGGGATCCCGAACTTCTTTCTTTGTTTGATTCGAATCAAACAAAGAAAGAAGTTCAATTACTTTAACTAAAACTAATATTAATTGATCTAGAAGAAACATGTGTAGTTGGAGGTATTCCCGTACTCATGATTCCAAGAGAGACATACCAGTTTTCTTTTTTTGCTTCCTCCAGATCTATAAAATAGAATAGACTACCCATATGTTTCCAAGGGCATATATCAAAAAACTGTATTCGTTACGATATACAATAAAATTCAGGTAGTTACCCGACTGGTACATATTTTCTTTTCGACGAAAAACCTTTTTTAGCTTACAGTTCCAATTTTTTGTGGAACCTTACTTAACTTAATTACTAATTGAATAATTGAAAACAATAGTGAATTTGTCGGAATATTTATTTTTTATACCTATATTTCTAATCCGCCTTTATTACATTTATTGGTTATCTAAGAGGATTAGATAACGAAAAAAAACACTTTGTTTCGAACTCGTCTCCTTTCCATTTTACCTCTACTATTTAGGTATGCTATGCGGCCAATGGAATAACGCACGGGTCAGACGTCACTACGGCTTAGATTAAATAATTATTATAAGGACCGCGGTTGGTCGTTTCTATAAAATAAAGAAATAAAGACCAGAGAATGGAAAAATAGGAGAAATTAAATGGAATTCTAGATTAGATTGGTGATTCCACTTAAAATATATATAGATAAAAGGTCTTTTTTAGACTATTTCATTTTCGACGATGAATCTATTAAGATTAAATAGATTAGATATTGTTATTGATAATATGAATCTAATTTCGTATCATCAAGATGTAATCCACCTATTGCATTTATATTACAGGAAAAAAACTTTCTTCTATGGGATTAAATCCCGTGTTATTGCGAAGCAAAAAAACGATGAGATTATGGAAGTTAATATTCTAGCATTTATTGCTACTATGCTGTTTATTCTAGTTCCTACTGCTTTTTTACTTATCATCTACGTAAAAACAATTAGTCAAAAAACGATTAGTCAAAATGATTAATTTGACTTTTCATTATTAGCTTCTCATTAAGAATAAAAGCAAAGAATTGAAACGAAATAAGCAGGACGGAACTAACAATTAATTTAAGTACACTAATTCATTGCATAGTGTTGGATAGTGTGGTAGAAAAGTTCATATAGTCCTTTCTACCACACTATCCATTACTATATTCTATACAGTTCTATTATAGAAAGTATATAAAGATATGGTCCTGATATATGTACATGCCAATTAGATACATATACATATATGTATATTACATATATATACATAGAAACAACATCCCAATTCTATCTTTTCAATATACTTATTTCAATATATTTACTTATTGTGTTGATTCTGATCGATCGGAAACCGTCGAAGTGCAACTCCTCTACTGCCTATATTTCTGATTAGCCTTAGCACGGATCAAATATCGAGGTCTTTCGAAACAATCAATGAAGAAAGGGAGGTTTTTCTCGTTATACATTACCAAAAAACTTGTTTTTCACATTCCAGCAATTGATTGAGCTGTTAACACTCTTTGTATTACTCTTAGTTTTTACTATTGAGTTTATTTAAATTTTTAAAATACGGGTAATATCGGAATCCAATTATTTCCATATTTGTTTGATCTAAAAGTTATCATTAATATATTACCGTCTTCCAATAAAATTACTTTGAAAAATCGAAATAAAAAAAATAACAAAAACTTGGCATAATGATTTCTTCTATTCCAAATTGATACAGTTTAATTATTCAACTTAATTAATTATAAGTGTCACTAGAGTCCACTTCTTCCCCATACTACAAGCGAAAGGGAAAAGGTAAAGACTACCATTAAAGCAGCCCAAGCAAGACTTACTATATCCATGCCAATTATGTCCCCTATCTTTATGAAAATGAAGGAATTATTCCATTATTGATAATTCATAATAGCAGAATACATGGGGAAGAGTCAAAATGTCTCTGACATAATTGATGAACTAATACAAAAAACGTATTCTTAACAATATTTTATATGATTTGATTTCTGGTAGAATCAGAAAGTATTAAGTATAAAGAAGATATACAACTATTTCAGAAGTCTTAAGGAAATTGTTATTAATGGAACATGTAAGAAAAGTCTGATTCATTGTTTGTTTTGTTGCCTTTCATAAGTAACATAAAAAAGTGCAAGTATTTTCTTTTATGTAATCCCCAGATTGTATAAATTTAATATAAATGGCCCTTTTATACCTAGATCTAGATACGCATATGCCCCGGGCAATATTTTTTTTTAACTTCTATTTGGTCTGTAAAGGACTTTATATCTTTTGTTGATTAGGCGACACCCGGATTTGAACTGGGGAAAAAGGGATTTGCAGTCCCCCGCCTTACCACTCGGCCATGCCGCCAAAATGATACAAACAAAATGATATAGATGGAAATCTTCTTTTGAGGGATTTAGCAAACCCTTTCCTTTCTCTCTGATTTGAATTGGATCTTACGTTTTCTTTATCCTTTTCAAAAAGGATAAAATCCTTCCGTTTTAGATCTAGTGGATCTTTTTATTGTATAGCCTTTCAAAACATATATACAGCACTTAACTTACTATAATCTGATATCATCAAAATTTGAGCGATTCGTAATAGAATAGAATAAAAACTTCTCCTTTCTTTTTCTATTTCAATTATAACAACAATTATGTGTTTATGTAAACCCTAGAATATACATTATTGCACGAATATCCATTTAAATGCTTTATTTGTGCATCCCCTCTCCTCTTATATCTTATAATGAATTTTCATATTTGTTGAATATGACATTCAATATTTTTTTTGAGTGAATTGAATCAAAATTTGATCAAAAGATATAGCATCACATCACTTCTGTTGCTGCAAATAGAAGTGCGATAAAAGATGGGATATGCAGATAGGGAAATAGACACATGTATATATGTACTTAATACTTCAAAAATACTTAAAAAAAATACTTAACTTAACTTAATAAGTATAAAATAAGTAAAGTATAAGTATAAAATAAGTATAAATCAAACTTTTCTCACGGGATTTAATCATATTTTACTAATTTAAAAATAGACTGCTGCCCCTTTTCCATTTTTTTTTAACAATGGAATTAGTGAAATCTAAGTTAAGTGCGAAAATGAATTCGACACTCTTATGAATTGTCCTATCTTTATCTCATTCCTAATGAATAGATCGAATCCTGAACCTATTTCAACTACCCAAGCTGATGATAATATCATAATGATAGATAAAAATGGGGTTCTTTATCTTCTATATAGGACTCCATAAGTTTATATAGGACTCCATAAGTTGAAGTGATGGAGTTTTGTTTCCAGGAATTTTTGATCAATTCATTCCTATTTGTATCCTTTGCAAATTGGAATTTTCTACGAAAATTTATCTTTACTCCCCCCCCCCCACACACACGCATACCCATACATATTTGCTATATAGGAAATTCTATACAATTTTATGCGATTCAGTAAAAAGAATATACATTCCATCATTGCTCGGCCGACCCATATGGTTCTATGAAGAGTGGGCCGATGGTGGTCTTTTTTCGAAAAATGGTAAAATGAATTAAGATGCTACAGGATAGAAATGAGGAAATATCTACAATACCAGGGTTTAGTCAGATACAATTTGAGGGATTTTGTAGGTTCATTGATTGGGGGTTGGCCGAAGAACTTCATAAGTTTCCAAAAATTGAAGATACAGATCAAGAAATTGAATTTCAATTATTTGTAGAAACATATCAATTGGCAGAACCTTTGCTAAAAGAGAAAGATGCTTTGTATGAATCACTTACTTATTTTTCTGAATTGTATGTACCCGCAGGATTGATTTGGAAACCTGGTAAAGATATGCAAGAACAGACCGTATTCATTGGAAATATTCCTCTAATGAATTCCTTGGGAATCTCCATAGTAAATGGAATATACAGAATTGTGATTAATCAAATATTGCAAAGTCCTGGCATTTATTATCGTTCCGAATTGGACCATAACGGAATTTCGATCTATATCGGAACTATAATATCAGATTGGGGAGGTAGATCAGAATTAGAGATTGATAGAAAAGCAAGAATATGGGCTCGTGTGAGTAGGAAACAAAAAATATCTATTCTAGTTTTACCATCGGCTATGGGTTCAAATTTAAGAGAAATTCTAGAAAATGTCTGTTACCCTGAAATTTTCTTGTCTTTCCTGAATGAAAGGGATAAAAAAAAGATTGTGTCAAGAGAAAATGCAATTTTGGAGTTTTATCAACAATTTGCGTGTGTAGGCGGGGAACCGGTATTTTCTGAGTCTTTATGTAAAGAATTACAAAAGAAATTTTTTCAACAAAGGTGTGAATTAGGTAGGATTGGTCGACGAAATATGAATCGGAGGCTGAATCTTGGCATACCCCAGAATAATACGTTTTTGTTACCACGAGATGTATTGGCCGCTGCGGATCATTTGATTGGCATGAAATTTGGAATGGGTACGCTTGACGATATGAACCACTTGAAAAATAAACGTATTCGTTCTGTAGCAGATCTATTACAGGATCAATTTGGATTGGCTCTGGTTCGTTTAGAAAATGTAGTTCGAGGAACTATATGCGGGGCAATCCGACATAAATGGATACCGACTCCTCAGAATTTGGTAACTTCAACTCCATTAACAACTACTTTTGAATCATTTTTCGGGCTACATCCTTTATCTCAAGTTTTGGATCGAACGAATCCATTGACTCAAATAGTTCATGGGCGAAAATCGAGTTGTTTGGGTCCTGGAGGATTGACAGGGCGAACCGCTAGTTTTCGTATAAGAGATATTCATACTAGTCACTATGGGCGTATTTGCCCAATTGACACGTCCGAAGGAATTAATGTTGGGCTTATTGGATCTTTAGCCATTCATGCAAGGGTTGGCCATTGGGGGTCTATAAAAACTCCATTTTATGAAATATCTAAAAGATCAAAAAGGTTACAGTTGGTTTATTTATCACCAAGTGTAGATGAATACCATATGGTAGCGGCAGGAAATTCTTTGGCGATGAGTCGGGGTATTCAGAAAGAAGAGGCTGTTTCAGCCCGATACCGTCAAGAATTCCTGACTATTGCATGGGAACAAATTCATTTTCGAAGCATTTTTCCCTTCCAATACTTTTCTCTGGGAGCTTCCCTCATCCCTTTTATTGAGCATAATGACGCGAATCGGGCTTTAATGAGTTCGAATATGCAGCGTCAAGCAGTTCCGCTTTCTCGGTCTGAGAAGTGCATTGTGGGAACTGGGTTGGAACGACAGGCGGCTCTAGATTCAGGGGTTTCCGCTATATCTGAACGCGAAGGAAAGGTCATTTATACCAATATAGATAAGATCGTTTTATCAGGTAATGGAGACACTATAACCATTCCGTTGGTTATTTATCAACGTTCCAACAAAAATACTTGTATGCATCAAAAATTGCAGGTTTCGCAAGGTAAATGGATTAAAAAGGGACAAATTTTAGCGGATGGTGCAGCTACTGTTGGGGGTGAACTTGCTTTGGGAAAAAATGTATTAGTAGCGTATATGCCGTGGGAGGGCTACAATTTTGAAGATGCAGTACTCATTAGTGAACGTATGGTATATGAAGATATTTATACTTCTTTTCATATACGGAAATATGAAATGCAGACTCATGTAACAAGTCAAGGTCTTGAAAAAATTACTAAGGAAATACCACATTTAGAAACTCATTTACTCCGCAATTTAGACAGAAATGGGATTGTGATGCTAGGATCTTGGGTAGAGACAGGCGATATTTTAGTAGGTAAATTAACACCTCAGACAGCAAAAGAGTCGTCGTATGCCCCGGAAGATCGGTTATTACGAGCTATACTTGGTATTCAGGTATCCACTTCAAAGGAAACTTGTCTAAAACTACCTATAGGAGGAAGAGGTCGAGTTATTGATGTGAGATGGATACAGAAAAAAGGTGGTTCCCGTTATAATCCAGAAACAATTATTGTATATATTTCACAAAAACGTGAAATGAAAGTAGGTGATAAGGTAGCTGGAAGACATGGGAATAAGGGTATCATTTCTAAAATTTTGCCTAGACAAGATATGCCCTATTTGCAAGATGGAACACCAGTTGATATGGTCTTCAACCCATTGGGAGTACCTTCACGAATGAATGTGGGACAGATATTTGAATGCTCGCTAGGATTAGCGGGCGACTTTCTAAGCAGACATTATAGAGTAGCGCCTTTTGATGAAAGATATGAGCAAGAAGCTTCGAGAAAACTAGTGTTTTCTGAATTATATGAGGCTAGTAAGCAAACAGCAAATCCATGGGTATTTGAGCCCGAGTATCCGGGAAAAAGCAGAATATTTGATGGAAGAACAGGGGAGCCTTTTGAACAACCCGTTCTAATCGGAAAGTCCTATATCCTGAAGTTAATTCATCAAGTTGATGATAAGATCCATGGACGCTCCAGTGGGCATTATGCACTTGTTACACAACAACCCCTTAGGGGAAGGGCGAAGCAAGGGGGACAGCGTGTAGGGGAAATGGAGGTTTGGGCACTAGAGGGATTTGGTGTTGCTCATATTTTACAAGAAATGCTTACTTATAAATCTGATCATATTAGATCTCGTCAGGAAGTACTTGGTACTACGATCATTGGAGGAACAATAACGAATCCCGAGGATGCTCCAGAATCTTTTCGACTACTCGTTCGAGAACTACGATCTTTGGCTTTGGAACTGAATCATTTCCTTTTATCTGAGAAAAACTTTAAGATTAATAGGAAGGGAGCTTGATCGGAATGAATTATTATTTTTCTTCTATGATCGACCGGTATAAACATCAACAACTTCGAATTGGATTAGTTTCTCCTCAACAAATAAGCGCGTGGTCCAACAAAATCCTACCGAATGGCGAGATTGTTGGAGAGGTGACAAAACCCTATACTTTTCATTACAAAACTAATAAACCGGAAAAGGATGGATTGTTTTGTGAAAGAATTTTTGGACCCATAAAAAGTGGAATTTGTGCTTGTGGAAATTATCGAGCAATCGGAGATGAAAAGGAAGACACAAAATATTGTGAACAATGCGGAGTCGAATTCGCGGATTCTCGGGCACGAAGATATCAAATGGGATACATCAAACTGGCATGTCCAGTGACTCATGTGTGGTATTTGAAACGTATTCCTAGTTATATTGCAAATCTGTTAGATAAGCCCCTTAAGGAATTAGAAAGCCTAGTCTATTGCGATGTGTGATTTGATCCAAATTTTGATTTTACAGATTCGGAATGATAAACTGTCATCCCATTCAATCTGATTGGGGATGCCCCCGGCTCTGACATGTCTTTTTAGAAGAGGGACATAAAACTCAGAATTATGTATGGGCGTGATCAATACTTTGAAATATCAAAATATGAATGAAGGGGGATTGATCCATGGTCAATTAATATAGGAATAGTAATTCCTAGTTATACCTCGTTAACAAATAAACTTCTTTTGTGGAATTAGAATTAACCGTTCTGTTTCTTTTTGAAATAGATTCCTTTAAAGTAAGCGAATCTAACACGGTTACAAAAGTCTATCTATCGCATATATGCTTCAAGGGACATCATGGTATAACCGTCGAGGTGAAGTAGAGACCTAAATGACCGAGCGGAACAAAAAATAGACAAGTGAATCCCTTATGAGTTCCAAGCTATCCCTTTAACTAAAAGGAGGGGCTTTTAGTTTTTCACTTGAAGGGAAATAGACTACTCAATGAAATTCAATTTTATTTATATCGTGATTGAATAACTAATTCTGAAAGTAAAAGTAAGAATTAATCAATGAAATAGTGGTTGGTTTTCGACGCTAACTTGAGTAAGGGGTAGATCTTTATGAGGTTCTTTATAAGAAAACTTTATAAATTTTTGAAAATTCCAAATAGGAAGTCCTTATTTGATGTAACTACTTGAGCCGGATGAGAGGAAACACTCACGTCTGATTTTTAAGGGGGGAATCCCATAGGGAACCTATCCAGATTTTTCTTTTGCTAGGCCCATAGTTAAAAAACCTACTTTCTTACGATTAAGAGGTTTAATCGAATATGAAATCCAATCCTGGAAATATAGCATTCCACCCTTTTTTACTACTCAAGGCTTTGATACATTTCGAAACCGAGAAATATCTACTGGAGCAAGTGCTATCAGAGAACAATTAGCGGATCTAGATTTGCGAATTATTATAGATCGTTCATTGGTGGAATGGAAAGAATTAGGAGAAGAGGGTTCCAACGGCAATGAATGGGAAGATACAAAAATAGGAAGACGAAGGAATTTTTTGGTTAGACGCATAGAATTAGCGAAGCATTTTATTAGAACAAATGTAGAACCAGAACGGATGGTTTTGTCCCTATTACCAGTTCTTCCTCCCGAGTTGAGACCAATCATTCAGATAGATGGGGGTAAGCCAATGAGTTCGGATATTAATGAACTCTACCGAAGAGTTATTTATCGGAACAATACTCTTACTGATCTATTAACAACAAGTAGATCTACGCCAGGGGAATTGGTAATGTGTCAAGAGAAGTTAATACAAGAAGCCGTGGATACACTTCTTGATAATGGTATTCGCGGGCAACCCACGAGGGATGGTTATAATAAAGTTTACAAGTCGTTTTCAGATGTAATTGAAGGGAAAGAGGGAAGATTTCGCGAGACTCTCCTTGGTAAGCGAGTTGATTATTCGGGGCGTTCCGTCATTGTTGTAGGCCCTTCGCTTTCATTACATCGATGTGGATTGCCTCGAGAAATAGCAATAGCGCTTTTCCAGACATTTTTAATTCGCGGTCTGATAAGGCAGCGCGTTGCTTCCAACATAGGGATTGCGAAAAGTAAAATTCGAGAAAAAGAGCCCATCATATGGGAAATACTTCAAGAAGTTATGCAAGGCCATCCCATATTGCTAAATCGAGCACCCACCCTACATAGATTAGGTATACAGGCGTTCCAACCCATTTTAGTAGAGGGACGTGCTATTTGTTTACATCCATTAGTTTGTAAGGGATTCAATGCAGACTTTGATGGGGATCAAATGGCTGTTCATATACCTTTATCTTTGGAAGCGCAAGCGGAGGCGCGTTTACTTATGTTTTCTCATATGAATCTTTTGTCTCCGGCTATAGGGAGTCCCGTTTCCGTACCAACTCAAGATATGCTTATTGGACTTTATGTATTAACGATCGGAAATCGTCAAGGTATTTGTGCAAATAGATATAATCCATGGAATCGCAGGAACTATCAAAATGAAATAGTTGACCATACTAAATATAAATATTGGTATACAAAAGAAAAAGAACCCTATTTTTTGAGTTTCTATGATGTACTTGGCGCTTATCGGCAGAAACAAATCAATTTATATACTCCTTTGTGGTTCCGGTGGCAACTAGATCAACGTGTCATTTCCTTAAGAGAAGTTCCAATCGAAGTTCAATATGAATCCTTGGGTACCTATCATGAAATTTATGGGCACTATCTAATAGTAAAACTAATAGTCAAAAGTGTCAAAAAAGAAATCCTTTGTATATACATTCGAAGCACCGTTGGCCATATTTCTTTCTATCGAGAAATAGAAGAAGCCATACAGGGATTTTGTATCGCTTACTCATACGATGGTACCTAGGTAATTAAATTATGCTATAGCTATTTTTGTCTCTCTGGTTCAACTGTTACCTTATAATTATAACAATTCCCACATTTCTATGTGAATAAAGATCGAGGAAAGGAAGTCTTCGAACCACCGGCTCAAAACTTATTGTTGAATCCTACTCAGCGGAATATGGAGGTACTTATGGTGGAACAATGGTCAGATCTGGTCTTTCACAATAAAGCGATAGATGGAAATGCCATGAAACGACTTATTAGCAGATTAATAGATCATTTCGGAATGGCATATACATCACATATACTGGATCAAATAAAGACTCTGGGTTTCCAACAAGCCACCGCTACATCAATTTCATTAGGAATTGATGATCTTTTAACAATACCCTCTAAGGAATGGCTAGTCCGAGATGCTGAACAACAAGGTTTTTTTTTGGAAAAACATCATCATTATGGGAATGTACACGCCGTAGAAAAATTACGTCAATCTATTGAGATATGGTATGCTACAAGTGAATATTTGAGACAAGAAATGCATACTAATTTTCGAATGACTGATCCTTCTAATCCAGTTCATATAATGTCTTTTTCAGGAGCTAGGGGAAACGCATCTCAGCTGCATCAATTAGTAGGTATGAGAGGATTAATGTCTGATCCCCAAGGACAGATGATTGATTTAGCCATTCAAAGTAATTTACGCGAAGGACTCTCTTTAACAGAATATATTATTTCCTGCTACGGAGCTCGCAAAGGAGTTGTGGATACTGCTGTACGAACATCCGACGCTGGATACCTCACACGTAGACTTGTTGAAGTAGTTCAACACATTATTGTACGTAGAACGGATTGTGGCACTATCCGGGGTATTTCAGCGAGTCCTCAAAATAATATGGAAACTAAAATTGGGATCCAACGACTCATTGGTCATGTATTAGCATATGACATATATATGGGTCCGCGTTGCATTGCTGCCCGAAATCAGGATATTGGGATTGGACTTGTCAATCGCTTCATAACTTTTCAATCGAAATCAATATATATTCGAACTCCTTTTATTTGTAGGAGTACTTCTTGGATCTGTCGATTGTGTTATGGTCGGAGTCCTACTCATGGCGACCTAGTTGAGTTGGGGGAAGCTGTGGGTATCATTGCGGGTCAATCAATTGGAGAACCGGGTACTCAATTAACATTAAGAACGTTTCATACTGGCGGAGTGTTCACGGGTGGTACTGCAGAATATGTACGAGCTCCCTCGAATGGAAAGATAAAATTTCATGAGGATTTGGTTCATCCCACACGTACACGGCATGGGCACCCCGCCTTTATATGTTATAGAGACTTGTATGTAAGTATTGAAAGTTGGGATATTTTACATAAAGTAAATATTCCCCAAAAAAGTTTTATTTTAGTTCAAAACAATCAATATGTAGAATCAGAACAAGTGATTGCTGAGATTCGTACCGGAACATCCGCTTTAAGTTTTAAAGAAAAAGCTCGAAAACATATTTATTCTGATTCAGAGGGAGAAATGCATTGGAGTGCCAATGTATACCATACCCCAAAATACTCGTATGGTAATGTCCATCTATTACCAAAAACAAGCCATTTATGGATATTATCAGGAAATTCGCGCAAATCTAATCGAGCACGCTTTTCTCTACATAAAGATCAAGATCAAATGAATGTTTATTCTAGTTTTTTAGAACAAAGATCTATTTCTGACTTTTCAGTGACTAATAATCGAGTGAGACGCAAATCCTTTAGTTCGAATTTTTCTAGTGGGGGGGGGGTTAGGTTTTTTGATTATTCAGGATATGACAAAAAGATACCCAACGACCGTTGGAATTTTATCTATTCTTCCATTTTTCACGAGAATTCGAATTTTTTGGCGAAGAGGCGAAAAAATCGATTCATCATTCCATTCCAATATTCGCAAGAAGCAGAGAAAGAACCAACGCCTTGTTCTGGTATCTCCGTTGAAATACCCAAAATTGGTATTTTACGTAGAAATAGTATTATTGCTTACTTCGACGATCTTCGATACAGAAGAAGCGGCTCGGGAATTACTAAATATGGGACCGTAGAGGTGGATTCTTTTGTAAAAAAAGAGGATTTGGTTGAATATCGAGGAGCAAAAGAGTTGAAGACGAAATATCAAACTCAAGTAGATCGATTTTTTTTCATTCCCGAGGAAGTACATATCTTACCTGGGTCTTCGATTATAATGGTACAAAACAATAGTATCGTTGGAGTCGACACCGAAATCGCTTTAAATACAAGAAGTCGGGTAGGTGGATTAGTCCGAGTGGAGAGAAAAAAAAAAAAGATTGAACTCAAAATTTTTTCTGGAGATATTTATTTTCTTGGAGAGACAGATAAAATATCTCGGCATAGCGGAATATTGCTACCGTCAGGAATAGAAAAAAAAAACTCTAAAGAATCCAAAAAATGGAAAAATGGGATCTATGTCCAACGGATCACACCTATCAAGAAAAAATATTTTGTTTTGGTTCGACCCGTAATTCCATACCAAATAGCAGATGGCATAAACTTAGCAACACTTTTTTCCCAGGATTCGTTGCAAGAACGAGATAATGTACAACTCGAAATTGTTAATTATATTCTTTACGGAAATGGTAAACCCATTCGAGGAATTTCTTACACAAGTATTCAATTAGTTCGAACTTGTTTCGTATTGAATTGGGATCAAGACAACAAAAAAACTTCTTCTATAGAAAAAGTTTGTGCTTCCTTTGTTGAAGTAAGGGCAAATGATATGATTCGATATTTCATAAGAGTTGACTTAGTAAAGCCCCGCGTTTTGTATACTGGAAAAAGAAATGATAGGGTAGGCTGCGTATTGAATCCTGATAATGGATCAGATTGCCCCAATAGAAATCCTTTTTATTCCAAGATAAAAATGGAATCTCTTATTAAAGATCACGGGACTATTCATACGTCGCTGAATAGTAATAAGCAATTACTATCCTTTCTTATTTTGTCATCATCGAATTTTTTTCAAATTGGTACCCTCAAAGTCAATGGTTCGAAATATGAAAATGGGAGAAAAAAATCAATTAAGGAGGGTCCCGCTATTTTGATTAGGAATTCCCTTGGGCCCTTAGGGACTTTAGCTAAAATAGCTAAAATTACGAATTTTGATTCACGAAACTATTATCTGACTGATAATCAGATCTTATTAAAGAAATATTTAATACTTGACAATTTCAAAAACCTTTTCCAAGACGTTCTCTATTATTTATATTTAATAGATGAAAAAGGTAGAATTTTGAATCCCAATCCATGTAGTAACATTATTTTTGATGCATTTGATTTGAATTGGTGTTTTCTACATCTCAATTCTTGTGAAAAGACATTCTCAATAATTAGCCTTGGGCAGTTTTTTTATGAAAAAGGATCTATATACAAAAAATATAGATCACACATAAAATCGGGACAAATTGTAACCATTCATGATCACTCCTTAGTCATCAGATCGGCCAAGCCTCATTTGGCCACTCCAGGAACAACTGTTCATGGCCATTATGGAGAAATAATTTACGAAGGAAATACCTTAGTTACATTTCTATATGAAAAATCGAGATCGGGTGATATAACGCAAGGGCTTCCAAAAGTAGAACAGGTGTTAGAAGTTCGTTCGATTGATTCAATATCGATGAATTTAGAAAAGAGGGTTGAGGGTTGGAATGAAAATATAACCAAAATTATTGGAATTCCTTGGGGATTTTTAATTGGCGCTGAGTTAACCATAGCGCAAAGTCGTATCTCTTTGGTTAATAAGATTCAAAAGGTTTATCGATCCCAGGGTGTGCAGATCCATAATAAGCATATAGAAATTATTGTACGCCAAATAACATCAAAAGTTTTGGTTTCAGAAGATGGAATGTCAAACGTTTTTTCACCCGGAGAACTAATAGGATTGTTGCGAGCAGAGCGGATAGGACGCGCCTTGGAAGAAGCGATCTGTTACCAAGCAATCTTATTAGGATTAACGAGGACATCTTTGAATACTCAAAGTTTCATATCCGAAGCGAGTTTTCAAGAAACCACCCGAGTTTTAGCAAAAGCTGCTCTGCGGGGTCGTATTGATTGGTTGAAAGGTCTAAAAGAAAATGTTGTTCTAGGTGGGATGATACCTGTTGGTACCGGATTCAAAGGATTTGTCCGACGATCAAGGCAACACAACAATATTCCTTTGGAAAAAAGAATAATTTGGTAAAGGGGAAATGGAAATAAGCAATATTTTGTTTCACCACAGATCATTTTTTCGTTTTTGGATATCCAAGAACAAAAAGAAATTTTTGACAGGAATTTAAAATTGCTAAGAGTAAACTTATTCGTTTCTTTTAACTAATTCGAATTGAACCAGTCGTTTTATTTTGTATTAAAGAGAATACCAAATGGAAAGATATTCGCCATTTGCGCTGTTGATGCTCGGTCTATTTCCGGGATAAAGTTCCTTCGGAACAATTATTTTTTTTTCAGAGTACTTAAAATGAAAAAAAAAAAATAAAATGTGGGGATAAATGACAAGACGCTATTGGAACATTAATTTAGAAGAGATGATGGAGGCGGGGGTTCATTTCGGTCATGGTATTAGGAAATGGAATCCTAGAATGGAACCTTACATCTCTGCAAAGCGTAAAGGTATTCATATTACAAATCTTACTAGAACTGCTCGTTTTTTATCAGAAACCTGTGATTTAGTTTTTGACGCAGCAAGTAGGGGAAAGCACTTTTTAATAGTTGGTACAAAAAGTAAGGCTGCGGATTTAATAGTATCAGCTGCAATAAGGGCTCGTTGTCATTATGTTAATAAAAAATGGCTCGGTGGTATGTCAACGAATTGGTCCACTACAGAAACGAGACTTCAGAAGTTCAGGGATTTGAGAACAGAACAAAAGGCGGGGAAACTCAAACATCTACCAAAAAGAGATGCTGCAATGTTGAAGAGAAAATTATATCATTTGCAAACATATCTGGGTGGAATCAAGTATATGACGGGGTTGCCTGATATTGTAATAATCGTTGATCAGCAAGAAGAATATACAGCTCTTCGTGAATGTATCACTTTAGGAATTCCGACGATTTGTTTAATCGATACAAATTGTGACCCAGATCTGGCAAATATTTCGATTCCAGCTAATGATGATGCTATCGCTTCAATCCGATGGATTCTTAACAAATTAGTATCTGCACTTTGTGACGGTCGTTCTAGCTATATAAGAAATTGTTGATTAATAATAAGATAAGTCAATAACTTTTGTAACTCAATAGATTAATTCATTGAATCGGTTACTATTAACGAATCGCAAAAAATAGATCAAAATTTCTAGGGATATTATGTGATTCTTTAGTATTTGAAATAGACGATTCAAGTCAAAGTAGGCGAGGCGATAAAAAGAAGAGATATTTGAATCAAAATAATTCTTTTAAAAGTTCTATTTCTAGAGGGTAATATGAATGTTCTAACATATTCTATCAACACACTAAAGGGGCTGTACGATATATCTGGTGTGGAAGTAGGTCAACACCTATATTGGCAAATAGGGGGTTTCCAAGTTCATGGCCAAGTACTTATCACTTCTTGGGTCGTAATTGCTATCTTATTAGGTTCAGTCACTATAGCGGTTAAAAATCCACAAACAATTCCAACCAATAGTCAAAATTTCTTCGAATATGTTCTTGAATTCATTCGAGATTTGAGCAAAACTCAGATTGGAGAAGATTATGGGCCTTGGGTTCCCTTTATTGGAACTATGTTTCTATTCATTTTTGTTTCGAACTGGTCAGGTGCTCTTTTACCTTGGAAAATAATACAGTTACCTCATGGAGAGTTAGCTGCACCTACAAATGATATAAATACCACTGTTGCTTTAGCTTTACCCACATCAGTAGCATATTTCTATGCGGGTCTTACAAAAAAAGGATTAGGTTATTTTGGTAAATACATTCAACCAACTCCAATACTTTTACCAATTAACGTCCTAGAAGATTTCACTAAGCCTTTATCACTTAGTTTTCGACTTTTTGGTAATATATTGGCTGATGAATTAGTGGTTGTTGTTCTTGTTTCTTTAGTACCTTCAGTGGTTCCCATACCTGTCATGTTCCTTGGATTATTTACAAGCGGAATTCAAGCTCTTATTTTTGCAACTTTAGCTGCGGCTTATATAGGCGAATCCATGGAGGGTCATCATTAAATAGCTTTTTCTTTTTTTTTTGTTTTGGAAAAAAAAATTTTCCAAAACCCAAGTGCGACTCAAGATAATCTAATGAAGGAATTTCTATCTAAATAGATATACAAATCGGATACTAGAGCGGGAACAAGAAAGATATACGATATTGGGGAATTGTGAAAAAAGGAAAGAGATCAAAAAGATCTTTTTCCTAACCCCATTTTGTCTATTTAGATCACATCTTTCAACTAGAATCTAATAAATATTAGATTCTTTTTCGGATTTACCGAGTTAATTACGATATTAGAATTCATATAATCATATAATATTAATATCATTTTATTATTCATTTTTCTGTTATTTTTTTTTCGACATGTATGTATTTATAAAAAAAAACAACGTTCTTTCCATAGAAAGGATCATTCCCCTTTCAATTGAATTCAACGATTGACCAAAATAAAAGGGTCTTAGATAATAAGATCTTGATATAGAATTCGATTCTAGCTAGGCTAATATAATAACCCCTCCACCCATTCTTTATGCGGGATTGTAATTGTGTGATAATTATAAAGAAAAGGAAGAAAAGAGTTTAGGTTTAGAAACAAAAAAAGATTTCAAAAAAAAAGTTGATTAGAGGGATTTGTTTGGATATATGTAATGTCTATAAGCATAAGCCAATTCCTATGGCTGTTTCGAAGGAATTTTTTAAGGCTAGATATAATAGAATCTAACTCAATTGAAATGAAATGGGGAGGTTTACATTATAGAAGAAACAAATGTATATGTAATATTATACACTCATTAGTTAGATACAGACACTAACCATAAACAGATAGATCCGTGAAGTATTTCTATTTGATCTCTGACTGTGTCTTTTTACAGTATTTTTTAATAAAGAGATCAAGTCAAGCATATAGAAGATAACAAACAAAAAGTAAAATAAAAAGTTGGATGAAAGAAAGGGTGTTTTAGAATAAAGAAACCGAAGAGCTTAAACTATATAAATATGTATTTCCAAAGAAAAACTACATAGTGGTAACTATAAACAAACAAGATGTCGAAGCTGTTCTGCTGATTTAGAAATAGCATCATTTTCGTTTTGAGTTCTTAGTTACCTTATTACTTGTTTGTTTTTGCTGAATTAAGTCTTAATGATGAAATCAAATAGGAAGCTTCATTAATTGATTGTATCATTAACCATTTCTTTTTTTTACGAGGAATATAATTTACCATGAATCAACTTGTTTCTGCCGCTTCTGTTATTGCAGCCGGATTGGCTGTAGGGCTTGCTTCCATTGGACCTGGAGTAGGTCAAGGTACTGCTGCAGGCCAAGCCGTAGAAGGTATCGCGAGACAACCAGAAGCAGAAGGTAAAATACGAGGCACTTTATTGCTTAGTCTGGCTTTTATGGAAGCTTTAACAATTTATGGATTGGTTGTGGCATTAGCCCTTTTATTTGCAAATCCTTTTGTTTAATACTAAAAATTTGAAAAAAAAAAAATACGTACTTCATTTTAGTATTTTATTGCCATGTACTTGAACCCCCGCTTTTCGCATTATACCGGCGCTTTGCCCCTATAAAATGAATTAATCAAATTCTTTTTTTCTATTTATTCATTGGGACAATCACCCCTAAACCCTAGAGGTGGGGAAGGGCTAGTTTGAGGATAAGGAATTATAAGATCTACTCACTTCGCCCCCAGTCAATTTATTTTTAAAAATTAAATAAGGAAATTCAGAAAAAAAAATCAATCCAAACAGTGGCGTCGAACTTATACAAAACTCTGTTTGATTTTGTTAGTTCTATTTATAAGAGGAGAGCATATGAAAAATATAACCGATTCTTTCGTTTCCTTAGTGGGTCGCTGGCCATACGCCGGGAGTTTCGGA